ATCCTTAGAATTGGTGTATTCTTATACTTAATAATTTACTCTTATACTTGGAATGTAATGGAATTCCTTAATGTAATTCGTATTTTTTCTATTTATTATAGTATAGCCTGATCCTGCATTTTTGGATCATAGATCGCGCCAAGCAGCCTCTTCTACCTATCCTGTATATTGTCCTTTTCATTCGGTGTTGGAATAGAAACTGATTAGATTAGTAGGCGAGATTTTACAAAAAAGGTTTATTCATAGTATTAGGAGAAACGGCTTTTTTTCAATACCCCCTCATATTAGTTAATAACCCTATTGATTGGATTTATATGTTTATTCGGATCGGAATATTCAAATGATTTTTATCGAACGATTATTCATCTATTGTATTTTCATGTAAATGACTATTCATCTATTGTATTTTCATGTAAATTAGGGGCAAGAAAGTTCTATGGAAAAATGGTGGTTTGGTTCGCTCTTGTTTAGCGAGGAGTTAGAACACGGGTGTAGGCTAAGTAAATCAATGGCCGTTTTTGGTCCTTTTGAAAATACCAGTGTAAGTGAAGATCAAATTATAGATGATATGGATAAAGACGTGTCTAATTGTAGTGACAAGTCTAATTACAGTAATGTTGATCGTTTAGTCGGCGGCGGATCCACTCGGAATTTAATATCGGATGAGACTTTTTTAGTTATGGATAGTAATAGGGACGGTTATTCCATATATTTTGATATTGAAAATAAAAATTTTGAGATTGACACCGATCATTCTTTTCTAAGTGAACTAAAAAGTTCGTTTTCCCAGACTTCGAGTTATATGAATAATGCAACTAAAAGTGACGATAATCTCCGCGACCGTTACCCGTATGATACTAATTCTAATTATAGTTGGAATAATCATATTACTAGTTGCATTGACAGTTATCTTCGTTCTCAAATTTGTATTGATAGTTATATTTTAAGCAATAGTGACAATTACAGTTACAGTGATAGTTACATTTATAGTTACATTTGTGGCGAAAGCAGAACTAGTAGTAAAAGCGGGAGTTCCAGTATCAAAACTAGCAAAGATGGTAGTGATTTAACTATAAGATCTAATAATTTAAATGTAACTCAAAAATACAGGCATTTGTGGATTCAATGCGAAAATTGTTATGGATTAAATTATAAGAAATTTTTAAAATCCAAAATGAATATTTGTGAACAGTGTGGATGTCATTTGAAAATGAGTAGTTTCGATAGAATCGAACTTTTGATTGATCCAGGTACTTGGAATCCTATGAATGAAGATATGGTCTCTCTAGATCCCATTGAATTTCATTCGGAAGAGGAACCTTATAAAGATCGTATTGATTCTTATCAAAAAAATACAGGATTAACTGAGGCTGTTCAAACAGGCACAGGTCAATTAAATGGCATTCCCGTAGCAATTGGGGTTATGGATTTTCAGTTTATGGGAGGTAGTATGGGATCTGTAGTAGGTGAAAAAATCACACGTTTGGCTGAGTATGCTACCAATAAACTTTTACCTCTTATTCTAGTGTGTGCTTCTGGAGGAGCCCGCATGCAAGAAGGAAGTTTGAGCTTGATGCAAATGGCTAAAATATCTTCCGCTTTATATGATTATCAATCAAATAAAAAGTTATTTTATGTCGCAGTCCTTACATCCCCTACCACAGGTGGGGTGACGGCTAGTTTTGGTATGTTGGGAGATATCATTATTGCTGAACCAAACGCTTACATTGCATTTGCGGGTAAACGAGTAATTGAACAAACATTGAATAAGACAGTACCCGAGGATTCACAAGTGGCTGAATATTTATTCCATAAGGGCTTATTCGATCTAATCGTACCACGTAATCTTTTAAAGGATGTTCTGAGTGAATTATTTCGGCTACACGCCTTCTTTCCTTTGGATCAAACTTAGATTTAGATTAAGTAGAGCTGTAGAGTAGAGTTTTAATTTATTTATTAATTTAATAATTAATAAAACGGAATAAATTTTTTGAAATGAAAATTATTAAATTATAAGACAAGAGCACGAAAATAACTAAAAATATGAATAAAAAAAAGGTGCATTATCATACATATATTTCGTGTAGAAACGTGTAGAAGGGTGAATAAGTCCGTTTATTTACACATTTTTTTATAAGTATTTATTCAAAAAAAAAAATTATTAAAACATATACTTATATATTCCTTATTTAGGTATATACTCACTTAGGTATACTTACTATAAATATAATAATTATATATATTATATAAATATAATTATTATATATGAATATATATTAATTTTAATAAATATAATTATTATATATGAATAAATATAATTATTATATATGAATATATATTAATTTTAAAATATCTTTAATAACAATATAAGGTTAAAATAAAAAAATAAAAATAGTAATATAAAATATAAAGCAATAAATAAAAATAACAGGTACAAATATTAAATCGAGGTACCCACTCAATGATAACTCTCAACAGCTTTCCCTCTATTTTTGTCCCTTTAGTAGGCTTAGTATTTCCGGCAATTGCAATGGTTTCTTTATTTCTTCATGTTCAAAAAAACAAAATTTTTTAGATACTATAGGGACAACTCTTTATCCATTTTTTTTTTCAAGACTTACTTTGATCATAACACCCCTATCTATTTAGTAGAATATGGTATAACATCTGGCTTCTTTCGAGCATAAGCTCTTATGTATGTGTGTAAACATGATATATGGGTAAATTAATTATAACAATTTCAAATGGATTGATAGCGGGGAGAGTTTCGGAAATGTAAAGTTAATATATCTATATGTGGATATCCATAGGAAATCATATGAAAGAGATGTTATTATTTTAGTTTGGATCTAAGTAATTCGATGAATTTTTCTAAAATAAAAGTTTCACATCATAGTAGTGCTGGTTGATGAGAGTTACTTCGGAAACAAAAAAAGTAAATTAAAATTTCTTTTTGTTATTCTTCCAATTCCAATAAAGTGCAACTAGGTCTAGTGAGAGTATGAGTTGGCGATCAGAACGTATATGGATAGAACTTATAGCGGGATCTCGAAAAGTAAGTAATTTCGGTTGGGCCCTCATTCTTTTTTTAGGTTCATTAGGGTTTGTATTGGTTGGAACCTCCAGTTATTTTGGTAGGAATTTTATATCTTTGTTTCCTTCTCAGCAAATAAATTTTTTTCCACAGGGAATCGTGATGTCTTTCTATGGGATCGCGGGTCTCTTTATTAGCTCCTACTTGTGGTGCACAATTTCGTGGAATGTAGGTAGTGGTTATGATCGATTTGATATAAAAGAGGGCATAGTGTGTATTTTTCGTTGGGGATTTCCTGGAAAAAACCGTCGCATATTCCTGCGATTCCTTATGAAAGATATTCAGTCTATCAGAATAGAAAATAAAGAGGGTCTTTTTGCTCGTCGGGTTCTTTATATGGAAATCAGAGGCCAGGGGGCCATTCCCTTGACACGTACTGATGAGAATTTGACTCCACGAGAAATTGAGCAAAAAGCTGCTGAATTGGCCTATTTCTTGCGCGTACCAATTGAAGTATTTTGAAAAAAGGAATTGAAAAATGAATAGTTTGCAAAAGGGAAAAAACTCAAGAACTCTCTTTTTTTCTATACCATAACTTAACGGAAGTTTGTTCTGAATGCCTGCCTATTCAAGCCAAAGTAAACGTATACGAAGCAACTCTAAAATAAAATTTTGTGTGTCCATCATTTTTTTTTTTTTTTTTTTTCAAATATTTGATATTTTTTTTAATAAAACGGGAGTTCTTTCGTTTCGAAATCCAACTAATATTACTTTGAAGCGAGCTCTTTCTTATTCTATTTCTGTATTCTTTCTAGATTCAAGGACTAACCTAACCACTCTACTGCATCACAAATAAAAACCTCGAAATAGATTAGATTAATGGGCTCGATGGCTTGGGTTGGGATATAACTTATGCTTGATAGAAATATTAGTATCATATAGAGTCGACGCATGGGGTGAGTTCATTAAAACTTCAAAAATTCACAGACGAAAAAATGGCAAAAAAGAAAGTATTTATTTCCCTTCTATATCTTGCATTTATAGTATTTTTGCCTTGGTGGATCTCTCTCTCATTTAAAAAAAGTCTGGAATCTTGGATTACTAATTGGTGGAATATTAGGCAATCCGAAATTTTTTTGAATGATATTCAAGAAAAGAGTATTCTAAAAAAATTCATAGACTTAGAGGAACTCCTTCGTTTGGAGGAAATGATAAAGGAATACCCAGAAACGCATTTACAAAAGCTTCGCGTCGAAATCTACAAAGAAACGACCCAATTGATCAAGATGCACAATGAGGATCGTATCCATACAATTTTACATTTCTCGACAAATATAATCTGTTTCGTTATTCTAAGTGGTTATTCTATTATAGGTACTGAAGAACTTGTTATTCTTAACTCTTGGGTTCAAGAATTCCTATATAACTTAAGCGACACAATAAAGGCTTTTTCTATTCTTTTATTAACTGATTTATGTATAGGATTCCATTCGCCCCACGGTTGGGAATTAATGATTGGCTCTGTCTACAAAGATTTTGGATTTGCTCATAATGATCAAATTATATCCGGTCTTGTTTCTACTTTTCCAGTCATTTTAGATACAATTTTTAAATATTGGATCTTTCGTTATTTAAATCGTGTATCTCCTTCACTTGTAGTGATTTATCATTCAATGAATGACTGAAAAATGATCGAACGGCCCAATTATAATATTTGTTTGTTACTTTGTACATAAGCAAAACATTGAAAATTGTACCTATTATTTCTACCCAGTAAAGGGATTTCTCCAATATTTCAGAAAAATTATTTCAGTAAATATCAAAATTATAGGTAGGCAACTCTATTGGCGACCTACCTACTTTTATTGTATAAATTTTCGGGATCAATGATTGGACCATGCAAACTAAAAAAACCTTTTCGTCGATAAAGAAAGAGATTACTCGATCCATTTCCCTATCGCTCATC